CCTTTTCTTGTGTCGAAGAACCTCTCCGAGAATTATTTGTTCCCCTCAGTTTCCCTGCAATTTCTCGTTTACTTATGTCTAGTATCTAGCCGAATTGAATTAATCAAAAACTCTTGATATTGATGTATTTTCGGACATTTAAATCTTCGAATAGTAAGATAGTCGCACCGCCCCAATTTAGATAAAAAACCAAGAAAGGCGGGGTCAAGTCAAACAGTCTTCTTCACAATCTACATACTAGGATTAGGAATGCGGTAGAAGGACTTCCTGTCATCTCATAGAAAAAGGATAAACAAGTTAAGGTCTTTTTAGCATTTCATTTTTTCATCGCTAAGGGATAAAATGAGTTTAAGTCTTTTTACGAACTTGGTATTGAAAAATTTGCGAGTCTAGAAATTCATTTCAGACAATTGAACCTTCTCGAACTGCTTCTTTTTAAGAACCAAAAAGATTTGTGCCAAAATAACAGCGGCGAAGAATAGCAAAAGACCTCGGACACGGAATAGATCTTGAAGTACAATTTCTGCGTCTCCTTGACCAAATCCGCCCACATTAGGGTTACTCGTCAACGGTTGATCCAATTTGATAAATTCGCCTTCTGAAACGAGAAGTTCCGGCCCTGGGGGGATAATATCAACCACTAGACGTCCATCCGATGCATCCGTTATGGTTACTTCGTATCCCCCCTTTTCTTTTCGTATGATTTTACTTACTATACCGGCTGCTGTAGCATTATAAACTGTATTGTTACTCTTGCTCCCGTCGGGATAAATCTGACCTCTTCCCCTGTTTCCGCCAACATATATAGGGTATTTTAAGAAGTGACTATCTTTCTTAGTAGCGGGGTCTGGAGAAAGAATAGGAAAGGTGATTTCACTATAGTTCTGACCGGGAACAGGGCCTATGACAAGAATATTTTTTTTATTGGGGCGATAGCTCTGAAAAGACAGATTGCCTACCTTTTCTTTCAGCTCGGGGGAAATACGATTGGGAGGGGCTAATTCAAACCCCTCCGGTAAAATAAGAACAGCCCCGACATTCAAAGTGCCCTTTTTACCATTAGCAAGAACTTGTTTCAGTTGCATATCATAAGGAATTCGAACAACTGCCTCAAATACAGTATCGGGAAGTACCGCTTGTGGAACCTCAATATCCACAGGCTTATTAGCCAAATGACAATTGGCGCATACAATACGCCCGGTCGCTTCGCGCGGATTTTCATAACCCTGCTGAGCAAAAATGGGATAGGCACTTGAAATAGATGTCCGAGTTAGCATATATAGCATGAGCGATACGGAAATGGATCGAGTAATCCGTTCCTTTAGCCAAGAAAAAGTATTTCTAGTTTGCATAGTCCAATCATTGATACGGAAAATTTCTACAATAAATTGAGTAGGTTACTAATCGAGTTTCCTATCCACGATTCTGCTATTGACTGGAATATTGTTATGGGAATAATCTATAGGATCAATCCCCCGGGTTCATCGAAATGGAAAAAGTAAGGACGATTTGCAATGCTTTCCTTCTGTATAACTACAAAGAAAAAAACATTCGAATTCGATGAATTTCATATTCATAGATCATTTTTCACTTATTGAATGATAAATCACTACAAGTGACGGAGATAGACGATTTAAAGAATAGAAAACCCAATATTTAAAAATGCTATCGAGAATGACTGGAAGAATACAAACAAGACAAGATATAATTTGATCATTATGAACAAACCCAAAATCTTTGTAGACAGAGCTAATTAGTAGTTCCCAACCACGGGTCGAATGAAATCCGAGACATAAATCTGCTAATAAAAGAATAGAAAGCGCTTTTGTTGTGTCACTTAAGTTATATAGGAATTCCTGAGTCCACGAGTTAAGAATCCCAAGTTCTTTATTACCCAAAATAGAATAACCACTTAGAATAAGGAAAGAGATTAAATTTGTCGATAAGTACAAAATCGTATTCATACGATTCTCGTTGTGCATCTTGATTAATTGGATTGTTTCGTTCTGGATTCCTATACGAAGGTTTTGGAGAGGTGTTTCCGTGTATTCCTTGATCATTTCGTCCAAGAGGAGAAGTTCGTCTAATTCTATGAATTTTTTGAGAATACTCTTTTCTTCAATCTCGTTCAAAAAAGTTTCGGATTGCGCAGTATTCCACCAATTAGTAACCCAAGATTCTAGACTTTTATTAAATAAGAGAGAAAGAGACCTGGGCAAAAAGACTATAGATACAAGATATAAAAGAGGAGTGAATGCTTTCTTTTTTGCCATTTTTTCATCTATGAATTGTTAATGAACCCTCTCAGTCGTCGACTCGAGGCCTCTAATATTTCGAAAAATTTCACTGACTCTTAGGAGTCAGGGAGCGAATAATTCCGGGAAGTTTCTGAAGAATCTTGTGATGATCAAAAATGAGCAGCAAACCAAAGCAGGAATTGGCTAGTTCTCCTTACTCGTTATAAGGGATCCAATTGTTTGGACAGTAAGGAGCACAAAAACAGATAAATTAAGGCGTGTCGATTGAAAAAAAAATTTACATATGATCTATCTGAACCTAAAGTTTCAATTTTACCAAGTCTGTATTTTTCTATTTTGATTTATAGATATTGGACTTCAAATAGAAAATAGAAACTGGGAAAGTTTTTTTTCTAAATGGTTGAGTATGCGAGAAATCTATTATTTCAATTTGTTACTTCTTGTTATTATTGAATTGTGTAGATTTACATACCTATAAAAGACCCCAAAACAAAAAGCGTTTTGTTTTCTACTTCTTCCTTATACGCCTACTTTAACTCGAATCCATGTTCGGAATAAACCTCAGTTTAGTTATGTTATAGAAATTCGTGATAGAAACAGAGGATTCGTGAGTTTTTCCCCTCCTGCCGAGAAATTTTCTCACAGTTCTCAAAATACTTCAATGGGTACACGCAAGAAATAGGCCAATTTCGCAGCTTTTTGTTCAATTTCCCACGCAGTCAAATTCTCATCAGTACGAGTCAATAGAAGGGCTCCCTGTCCTCGGATATCCATATAAAGGACACGACGAGCATAAAGACCCTCTTTAACTTCTATTCGGACGGACTGAATATCTTTTATAAGGAATCGGAGAAAGATACGCCGATTTTTTCCGGGAAATCCCCAACGAAAAATACACACGATTCCTTCTTTTCGATCGAATCGATCATAACCACTACCTACATTCCAAGAAATTGTGCACCATAAATAGGAGCTAATAAAAAGACCCGCGATCCCATAGAAAGACATCACAATACCTTGTGGAAAAAAAACAATTTGCTGAAACGGAAATAAAGATATCCAAGTTCTACTAAGATAACTGGAAGTTCCAACCAACAAGAATCCTAATGAACCTAAAAAAAGGATAACAGTCCAGCAGAAATTACTTGTTTTTCGAGATCCCGTTATAGGTTCTATCCATATATGTTCTGATCGACAACTCATACTTGATCCGGTTTCAGTTTCTTGGAATTGAGAGAATATCCCAAATGAATTTGACTTTAGTCTTTCTGTTTCCGAAGTAACTCTCATCAACTAGCACTAGTTTGATAGGAACTTTTAAGAGTAATTCATTGAAGGAATAATTCATTAAATTGATTAGATCTAAACTAATAACATATCCTTCGTACGACCCCACTAAAGAAAGATATCCACATCCTCTAGTTACCCATATATCGTGGTTCTGCAGATATAAGAGTTTTTCGACAGAAGCTGCTTATACATCTTTCATTAATACCGGTGTTATTATAGAAGTCTAAAACCAAACGAGTGAGATTTTATCCCAGCGGTTCTAAACAATCTTATTTTTTTGAACATAAAGAAATAAAGACGCCATTGTGATTGCCGGAAATACTAGGCCTACTAAAGGTACCAAAAAAGAGGGAAAGTTAAGAATTGTCATAGAATGTGTACCTCGATTTACTATTTGTACCTCTATTATTTAATCAATATTCTATTATACTAAAATATCGATTAAATAATAGAGGTACAAATAGTTCTCTTAATCGGACTCTGACTTTTCCTCTTTTTCGAGTTGTCGTAAACGTTCGAGAGCACCCGTCCAATATCCAAGCTCCGCCATATATCTGAAGTAGTCCATGTTTTCTTCGTGGAAGACCTTGATCGATCGGCAGGCAACGGCAATTTTTACTGTTTCCCAAGTCATCGGAGTTTCTGAAATTGTTTGTAAATTTTGATCGATTAAGTTGCCGCCTTCCACTCGGGCAAAGTCGAATACATCTCCAAAACCCGTCACGGATATACCCTTAGAAAGAGCTTCGTCACACCTCTTCCGAAGATACAGAAAGGCCATTTTATCAAACAAATTACTTGTCCTAAGCTCCTTCTTCAAAATATGCATAAATGCACGTGCAATTGTGTCAAACAAGTAATTGTTGTCAAGACTTCTGTTTACAAGATATGTACGTACAAGTTTATTTAATGCGAAAGTTGTTTCTAGACCCCCATTTAACACATACGTAAGTGCCAACCGGTCAAACAAGGAATTATTTTCCAACCCTTTATGTAAGAGGTACGTAACTGCGATTCGGTGACTCAAAGAATTTCTTTCTTTACCCCACCTTAAAAGATAGCGAAGGGCAAGTCGGGCAAATAGGGAATAAAGTTTCATAGTCATAAAAAGACGGAAGACTTTTTTGGGGTAATCGTTAAAGTTCATTGGATTGGCCTCCTTTGTTGTTTTTTTCTCGGTTGTTTTTTTTTCTCAAATATATTTATACTAAACTAATAGAAATTTGGCTACTTCCTAAGAATTTTGAATTTTCTCTTTAGTCGAAATTCGAACCAAAAAATTGTCTTTTTTTTTTCAAATTCCTTTTCTTGAGAGAAAATCCTAGGTGATGAGACTACGATGAAAAGAAGAAAATTTGGATAAGAGCAATAATTAGTTATACTAATTATAACGAAAAAATTGAAATAGGTCTGATGGAAATAGGATTTCCGTGGATAACTTTTTAAACGAAA